AGTCATTTGTGAATTCCTTTCTTGAGTCCAGGATATCGGAAATAACATCTATAAAGAGTTGCCGGAACCGGTGCTACACCAAAGCATGGGCTTTTTCTTTCTCAATTTCTTTTTAATTACATGACTGGGAATCTTCCTTCTCTTCTTTTTTAGTCGGTATTCGCCTCAAGATGGACATACACCAATCATGGTAGGGTCTGAGTAGGCATTGTTTAACATAATTGCCTATAGCGAAGACCCGTCGTTTTCCGCCACCTTCACAGCCTTCGTTTGTTACGGGTTCGATTCTTTGGTTGCGCGGAAAGGTAATGTCAACTAGTGTTGAACAGCCCTTTTCCATATCCGGTTCTTTGTCCGGGGAGATCAAATTACCGGAAGAACTAATGATCATAGACCAATGACCAGCCAACTTTCCTGGTGATGCAAAGCCGGTGATCAGTATATTGTATGTTCGTTTTCGAAATCGGGAAATCAAGCCATCATCAAAGGAACCTGCGCGCGGAAGGAACTATACAAGTAATGAAGTCACCGGCACTCAAGTTCTTTAGCTTTTCAAGTGGCAGCCCACCCTCGGACGCTACAATCACGGACAGCCTTGCCCTACCTTATATAAGAAAACCGAAATCGCTATAGAAAGCTATCCACCCTGCCCGAAAGGAAGGTACGTAAGTACGTAAGCAGGAAATTCCAGTCATTTTCATTAGTGTCGACAGCAAGCTAAGCTGGAGCAGTTTTCTAATTTCATTTTAGCCCAAGGAGCGGTAAGAAGACTAGCTTTCCGTCCCGCCATTCCTGACTTTAGGAATAAATAGAGTAAAGGACGACCTAATAACAGACTCTTTCATGCTAATAACTCAAATACCCGGCAATCTCCGACTTAAATGATTTAGGAGGCTCATGCTATCTTGAGATCTCGGAACCGGACCGGAGTCTGAAGGCTTTAAATCAGACGAGTGGGAAGAAGATGAGCAGCAGATCCATAACCAGGCCCTTCGAATTGTCCCCCTGTGATCAACATTAATAGAGAAACTCAAAAGAAAATTGATCAACCATGGAGGAAGTCTCTTATAGTTAAGGTTCTGGGTAAGACAGTAGAGTCCAAATTTCTCCATGATCAAATTATGAAAATGTGGAGACCAAATAGGGAGATTTACTTCATTGACCTGGGCCACGACTACTTCATCCTCAAATTGACTGATGGAGAGGATTAAAAAAGAGCTCTTACTAGAGGACCTTGGATGATAACAAACCATTATTTCACTGTTCGAAAGTGGCACCCTGATTTTAGGCCTTCCTTGGCAACGGTCACTCAAACTGCGGTTTGGATCCGTTTACCTGAGCTCCCTATTGAGTACTTCGACAGTGAAGTACTTCTCTAAATAGGGAAAACCCCTAGTAAACCTATTCAAATTGATACGGTTACTGAATTGGCTACGCGAGGTTTCGAAGAAAATCTGCGTTCAACAACTTTATTCCGAATTGGCAAGCATCGTTAAAAGATTGAATATGAAAGAGTACATTCTCTATGAAAATGCGATGGAAAATACATAGAAATGACATTCATCCTAGCAAAAACCTCTTCCAGAGTCTGTTTTTAGCAGCAAATAGGGAGGTAGTCGTTTTCCGATCCATTTGTGGTATAACCCAAAACCTGGACCCGCTTTACGATGTCTTAGTCGAACCTCTGGGATACGACGCCCCGCTCTTTGAATATCATGGGATTGAATACCCTGACTTCCGTCAGGCTCCCGAGAAAGCTATTTCAGCCTGCCGGGCTGTTAAGGGCAATTCCTACGTCCCTCATCGGTCTGAATCCCCACCCCCGCGGAAGGATGACAGTTTACGATCCTGTTTCAGCTGTCTGAACTAAAGCCAGTCAACTCGAAACATCCTGAGCAGTTACGGCAATTCACTCTTGGAGTTATGACAGTGGTTCTTATTTTATTCTTCTTTTTTTCCGAAGCCTGTAAACCAGCTAAGAGACACTTTCATTGGGACTGTACCACTTTTCGTGATTAGGAAATTGATTCTTGAATCTTTAGTAATAGCTCTCTGGAGAATCTCTTGACTAGCCAATCAAGGAACTCATCCCATCAGTGCCTTCTTGTGAGTGCTAGGTCAGCTACCATCCTTGATATAGGTTGTTCTCCTGTGCTCCTGTAAGAAGTCCTTCCTATACCTGATGCGCAATTGATCTTCTCCTCTACGTCCCGGGCGCTGAAGTCTAATCATGCTGTGCGAGTAGCTGACCTGGCCTGCCGACTGTAACCTTCGCCTGGAACTGGCTTACTGCACTAGCTTACTGTGCGAGCGAGTGGAGCTTACTATACAAGGTCTTCCCTGCCCCTACTCCCATAACAAAAAGTTCCAGAGTGAAAAGCTTTCCATGAGAGCGCCTTAGCGCCTCGGTTACAATAATGAAACTTTCTTTGGGAAAACGCCTCGCTACCCGAACAAAGAAGATTTTGATCAACACTGGCTACCAAACAAGGAATAAAAACCTTATCCACTAACTGAACGTAACTTCACTAGCAGTTTCGTTCTCTAAGCCCTAGAGTTGCTCTATATTAGCCCGTTAAAAGACCTTATAAACCAACAGATCTAAAGGTCTGAAAAGGTCACAAACCCCCAATGTTGAATTCGCTTTCTGCCTTCGACGTGCCCCCCTATCACAACAAAGAAGGCAGGCCTACTTTCTTCAAGATACGAAACGAGCAGCCGTTTCCGGCTGTCCCTATTGTATTTTAGATGGAGTCATCAACTGGGCTAAGAATCTGACCTTTACTTAGAAAAGGCAGCGGTACCACGCTCTTCCGTGCTCGTAGGTTGACTCCCCTATGCATCCTGACTAAGGTCTCACAAACGTGCACTTCCCTTATGCATTCAGCCGCTTCACTAATGTTCATAGTGTGAATAGGTGGTTATGAAGGGTGGGTTGGTTATATACTCTTATGCGCCTTCTTTCTGCGAACCTTTTGGTATGTATTGTCCCCTAACTATAGATCAGATCCACCGGGCGAGAAACGAAATTCCGCACTGCTGCTGAGTCGTCGGACTTATCCACCAAGGGATTCGTAGAATTTCTGTAGATTTGAGGGAAATCTACCAAAGCTAGGCAGATAGATAGACTCCTTTCCCGCTGCTAAGAGAGAGCAAGAAAGAAAATAAAATGATTGTTTTTTAACCAGCGCTCTCTTTTGAGTATGCAGGTACTAAGAATCCTCTCACTACCAACCAGCAGACATCATCTGGCTGGGTCTTGCCGGTATCAACAACGAAAAAAAAAACAACCAAATAGAAACAGCAACTAACTATGGCTCTTGGCCCAGACAACGTCCTAGGCGTAGAGGAGATCGGAGCAACAGAGAACGCCTAGACGATGTTTTTCTTCCTGGGCTGCAGTAAGTAGATCGAGAGGTCGTTCCGCCCCTTGTCCCCGAATATGGGTAATATGTTCTCATACAATGTTGCTCCAATCTGACCTAGCTGGCGAGCGATCCCAGTTCGCGGCAGAGAACAAGACAGCAAGCGAGCGTACCTTTGTTCGCTTCTTCTCCACCAAGCACGGAAGTTTAAGGATAACTGTAGGTCGGTGGCTACCTAAGGAAACTCCGATTCGATCCGCCCCCTGGCTTGTGTAGCCTATGCGAAGCAAGCCTACACTGGCTGGAAGGCATCTACCTCATCCCGATCACAAGGAGAGGTTCACCATGATGGGGGGTACTTTTTTTTCCCTTCCGGAAAGAATGAAATGCATAGGGGACCATCCTTTTGTTGCGGCATGCTCTTCCAATTTACGGATTCGAAGGGGGCCTCAGGCCCTACTTAGCCCTACATTAGTGGGGTAGGCTAGGCTAACTCCGCCGCTGACTTCTCTTCTACTAATGTAGGGTATAGTATACCTTTTCCCTTTTGAATAATCCATTCTCATTATCTTTCATAAGTCAAGTAGGCGAACCTATAGGTCCTTAGTAGCCTTGACAAAAAAGAACAGCCGGTTAAAAAAAAGACAGCGAATCTTTTTCTTTTTTTTGATTTATAGATATATATAAATCAAAAGAAAAATATATATATAGGCCAGCTTGACAAGCTACCCTTCCTCTTGATCTGAGGTGCGAAGAGAAAGATCTCTTTTTTATGACTTCCATTTTTATCGATTCCGGCCCGGAAAAGTAACCAACCAGAGCCCTATTGATTAATGAAAGAAAGGGTTTATGAGCCCTAGCCCTGTAAGCCCACACCTGTGTAGAGTAGATCGTTCAACACCTGTGGCACAAACCCATTTTTGACCTATTGGTCCTAGTATCATAGGCGACCGAACGGCCGCCCCCTAATTACTAGACCGACCAGCTATAATAATTCCATAAACACCTAGCGAAGATATGGCAAACAAATAAAGTAGCCCTATGTTCGGATCTGACAATACCATACCATAATCAAAAGGTACAACGGCCCGAGCAACCAGACTTAGCATAAATGTAGCCACTGGAGCCATTCTAAAAAGGGAGAAATTAGCACTACTTGGTGAAATAGGTTCTTTTAGAATCAATTTCAAACCATCTGCTAGAGGTTGTAACAATCCGAACGATCCCACTACATCAGGACCCTTTCGACGTTGCACAAAAGCCATTACTTTACGTTCAGCTAGCACTAAAAAGGCTACTCCTAGTAGAAGTGGTAGAATTATTCCAAGTATTTCCGCTGGAACAGCTATGTACGTTTTCGATTTTCTATTCACTCATGATCTGGCCTGGTCGACCCGATCATGATATTTGACTCATGATCTGGCCTGGTTGACCCAATCATGATATTGAAGGATGGGACCTTTTCTCGAAAAACTCCGGATCTCGATAAGAGTTGAAGATAGTGCAAGATCGAATCCTCTTACCTTACTTCGAATAGAATCTTAGCCTGCCTCACTTGCTTTCTTTACTGCATAAGGTTTCGTAATAAAAAGCGAAGTCAAGGGATTTCCTTCTAACTAGTGGCCGAGAGTAAGCAAGCTACATGGACCAGAAGGAAAGGTGGAGGACCTGATTCCAAAAAGAATAATCACTCATCCTCGTCTGAAAATCTTCTTTCAGAAAGAAGATTTTCGCTAAACCGTAATAGAAAGGGAAAAAGGGATTGGCTTTCTATTACGGTTTTTCCTGTTGCCCAGGTTCCTGACTAGGCGATTATGATTCCCTACATCATTCTTACTAGTTATCAGAGGGCATAGTGACTCTCGGACCTACTCGCTTTCTTAGAAGCAGCCTTTGATTAAAGCTCACTTGGAACTTGCTTGTTTGGAACCCTGTCCCTCTGAAACTAACTTTGCATCTTGGATGACAGGGCCCCGTGCATGGTGCCAGCGGTCGGCACCCAACGGAGCTTTAGTATTCTATTAGTAGCAGGGCCGTCAAAAGCAAGGCATAAAGAAAGGCTGCGCTGATGACGATGCTATCATAAGAGAGTACCAGGCTGTCCCCGGGGAGATTGAGCGGGTCCTAAGGGATTTTGGGGATGTCATGCCTGAGTGTCGAAGACCCTTATACCGAGAAGGCCGGTGGACCATAAGATAGAGCTGGAACCGGAGGCGCAAAGCCTCAAAATGGCCCCCCTGAACTATCAGAGCTAAGGAAGCTACTCAAGGAGCTGATCGATGCCGGCTATATCAGAGCCGCACCGAAAAGGGCACCGGTGCTGTTCAAGAATAAGCATGACAGCCTCCGTCTATGTTGTATCGACTATCGGGCCCATAAAAAAAGTTAAAATCAAAAAACCATGCCACTCATCGTGGACTTTTTGATCAATTAGATGCGGGAAAGTATTTCACCAAGTTGGACTGGCGATCGGGGTACTACCAAGTGCGGATAGCCGAGGGCGACGAGGGCAAGACGACCTGTGCGTAACGCTTGAGCATTAGAGTTTTTAGTAATGCCATTTGGTCTAACCAATGCCTCCTTTTGCACAAAGATGAATGACTTATTTCGCCCCTACTTAGAGAAGTTTTCTTTTTTTAGTATTTTCCATATTTTAAAGAAGTAGTTTGTCCTTTTTTTTGTTTAGCCCAGTTGTTGTTTTGGAGATAGATGTGAAGGGGAGAACTGCAAGAAAGCAAAAGCCTAGCCTAGTACGAGAGTACTGGAAAAAGCCAGGAAACGGGTTCCGAGGCTTCGGATGTATATTAATGCTATTCCGGAACAATATAATATGGAAAATCGGCAGAGAGAAATCAGCAGCTGGGGGAAAAGATCTCCACAATGGCTGATGAAATGGGCAAGCTCAAAAGTGACAACATGGCCAAACAAACTTATCTAAACGCGACGACCGCCCGCTTTAATGAGACAGAAGCTAGAAACAACGTCCTTCAAACCTCTGTAGATGACTTGAACCAGAAAGACTAATGTGCAACCTTCTTCTCTTAAAAAATTGATAGTTAGAGGAAAAGATCACTCCTAAATGCAGCTATTTTCTTATATACGATACCACCAGACGCGCCCCTGCCTTAGCTCAGAGAGAGTGATTCTTTCCCTCAGAGATAGGATAGTCAAATCCCTTTACTTCAAAAAGGGTAATCAATCTATTCTATTCTACCTAAGTCGTCTCTTCCTAGCTCTTGCCTTGTTAGCCCGGTAAGACGAATCTGTTTACTTCTTTAATAGTTCTCTTCCTGACCAGACCATACTTCCAAGTGATCTCCGGCAATTGATCGAGCTCTCTGCTGTGCTCTTCAACAATTCTGTGTAAGTCAAGCTTCTCGGTCCTATAATCTCTCAGAGGCATCAGCACTAGCTTAGTTAGTTTGCTCTTTCTTTAGTTGCCTATCCTGGTCCTCTCTTTGATGCTAATTGATTCCTCGCTTGAGCTGGAATCTTGTGAATAAGGTCCCCTTCAAGCGCGATGATAGTCAGTCTTAAGTTGTTTACTATGCCATCTTTCTGAGCTGAGTTCAAAGACCGGACTTTGGGGTTGGTCTCAGTGGTCAATGAAAATGTACTAGTGTGCTGCCTTAACATGAAGAAATAGGCCCTTTTCTTTTTTTAGGCTGCATGCTTTACCGGCGCTAGGGGGGTTAAAAGACGGTGCATGAGCGAAGTAAGATCCTCTTTTTTTGTTTTGCATCCCATCGACAATATTCTTTGGTTTTGGTACATAACAACTTGCATAAGCAAAGTCGAATATTTGTTACAAATCTAGATCCTGCACTCTCATCTCTAGTCTCTAGCTATCATCTGTAGAGTAGTAGTAAAGCTATATATCTTGTACTTTTCTTGGGCCTAACTAAGAAAAGAGAACAAGAGAAGAAAGGCAAAAGCAAATAAGACTTTAAGCCAGGCTGCTTCATTCAAGTCTAGGACTTAGGTTAGGCAAGACTTATAAATCGAGCAGTTAGGAAGCAGTTTAATCGCATTTCTCGTCTCTCGCTCTGATCTGGTGTCGTCGCTCACAGTCCAAGAAAGGTAGTCCTTTCATTGGCTAACGGGATTCCGCTTAATGGGATAGACCGATCATCGCTTCCTTCCTCTACTAGTTCTGGAGTCAAGCCAGCAAACAAATTATTATAGGTCGAAAAAAAGGCGGAGGTGCAAAGACAAAGGAATATGGTAGGTATAAGGAATATAACAAGCAATCAAAGGAATGCAGGCGTTGGTAAGCGTAGAGGAGCTAGAAAGAGAAGTTAAGGTCGGTAGGCAAAACAGGGGGTTTGGCAACGAATGCTGTTCACACGAAAACGATTCCTTTAGTCTATCTATCCTCAGCTGCTGAGCTCCGCTAGTATTAGTATACTAACTTAGCTTATTAGCCGTCACTCTATGACTTGTAGACACTGTCTCCTAAAGAGAGTAAGTACTTCTTATATCAACCACAGGCTCCCTAGGCTTGGTTTCTGGCTTTTTTTTTAAGTAGTATCCCATTCCTGTATGCCATTCCCGCATTCACTCTATCCGCCCAACAAGCTCTCTCTCCCATTGGTAGGCAGAAGACAGGGGTTTTGGAGGGAACTACTAAAGGTGTATATAAGCCCTACATACTGTGTATGTTAGACTGTCCCTCCAGCTGAGCTTCGCTATGAACTAATAGACTGAAATTCACATATAATGAAAAAAGGATTAATTATAAGTAAGGTGAAACCAGTATCCCAATTTTGAAGTCAACTATAACGAAATCGGCACACATTGATAATTGATGTTGAGCTTGCGTATCCCGGGACGATGCCCATCTGGGTAATCCTTTGTTTGACCAACTGTGTAATCTCAACATAGGTTTCACCTGCCATTGCAGGATCCGCGATTTCGGCTTTCCTTGTAGTTCCCATTAAATATGTGTGAATTTTTCTGTTGACCCCAAAAAAAGAAAGCTTTTCGTGCCCCTAAGGAAGTTTTTTTTTCTCTCGATACGAAGAGGGGAGAGCATGCCCTGTCTCAGGCAGTATATCAGTCGTTAACGATTTTACCAGGACACATTCCATTGTGAAACTCTAATCCCAAGCTCTTTGGAAGGAGCTCCAAAAACACTTTACTTCAGAGCGGGGAATCTTCCTACAAGTGAGCACCAACTCAAATGTGTTCAAAAAAGGCTATACCTCTGCCTAGAAAAAAAGGAGTTTCAGGCACCCTCGTGGGAAACATTGGATGTTTTCAACCGGCCTGAAAATGCTCATACAAAGCCCTTCCCAGCGATATATGCCCTTTGACTTACTCTGTCTCTAGTAGACTAAGCCTGATCTTACTTTTCGGGTTCAGCAGGTCTAGGTATTCTTTTGTCTTCGTCTGAGGGAACATGGTAGCCCAGATCTAGCTAAGACTTGAGATCCAACCAATTCTATTCCATTCTGATCTACTTATGAGGGAAATAGGTGAGGCGAGGATAAGAAAACATATGGGACTTCACGCGCTAAGTTGTTCCAATCTCTGTACTAAGTAACTGAACTCGGAAGTGATGATATGAGCTAGATTTGTGCGTACAAGGGTAAAGAAGCGAGCAGGGCTACCTTTCCGCTGGAAATCCTATACCTGAGTGCTATTTGATCAGAGTGAGTTGTAATTGAGCTTGATTTAGTTCCTCTCGTATTGAAATGCTTTTAAGTATGTGGGTGACTCATCGTCGTCAGATCGCTTGGTACCCTACATAAAGAAGGTTGGTGAGTAGGATCACAGGTGCGGAATGTCAAAGGTCAGTTTCAATCTTGTATTGTGGGTGGAAAGAAAGTGAAAAAGAAAAAGAAAAGGCTTCGAGGATCTAGTTTCCACCGGTTTTTCCTTTGTAGGTTCCTGGGGTGAAACCTTTAGATCTTTGGCTAGTATGCGCGAATTGACTCTTTTCCTTTGGTGGTGTACAGTTGTGGTTTTGGAATCAATCCTTCTAGAGTAGAGTAGTCTCCCGACCGAAATCGACAATTTCAATAGTGACTTATCTCTTCGATAGAATAGATTCGAAGGGACCATTTCTCCTCGAGTCGATTACGTGTTGGATCCGTCTAAACCGATGTTGCAATCAGTGCTTAACACATAGGATTTCAAATTGTCCAGTGGAATCCTTCATCGCTTCGTCCATGAGCGGCCCGTAGAGCGCTTTATCCCTATAACCGGCTTTCTACCTCTAACTCGAAGTGCAGCTTGGATTACAGTCTTTGAGTGAGGATACGTCTCGTATGGGACATATTGAGTCTTTCCCAAAAGAGAGTACTTCATTCTGACTTTCTCATAGCAGGCAATCAGTGCGAAAGGGCTCTCTCATCTGCTATTTGTACCAGAAGACGAAAGCAAGGAATCCTAGACTTCCGAGACGATAGGAGCTTTAGCTTCGCGTTATAAGGCGGCTAAGGCAATCAGTTAATCTCTTTCTGAAATGGATCTCCCTTCGTCTGGCTTAGCTCATAGGATAGTGACTCTTCCGCTATAGTCGCTCTGGAGTGAAAGAAAAGCCCAGTTTTGCCCGATACCCTCTTGCTTAGTAAGACCTTCTTTCTGAGCCTTCCCCTACTTCTTTTGAGTCATCTTTGGATGAGAAGACAGAGACCGACTTCATCGACTTCCAATGTCCGTGTGGAATGCAATTTGCTCGCGGAAGTGGAGGCGCTTTCCGAAAGGGCAGACCATTCTTGTGAGAACGAAGGCTGATCCAATCTGGGGTCTCTCTTAAACCAGCCAACTCTCCAGGGAAGACGACTAGCTAGATGGTTTTTGAGTCAGAATTCGAACTTGTTGACGCGGAGAGTCACCAAAGTATAGTGGTTGATTTGTGAGCGGAGAACCCCGCGAAAGAGGATGGGATAGCGTCAGAATCTTTTCCTTACATCTTTTTTTTTGTCGGCTACCTAAGCAGTGATCCTTTCAAAAAAGCGGATTCCCCTCTGTAGAATGTAGGATGTCCACTGGAAAGAAGAAGCAATCTCCTGGAAAACTTTCACATTGTCAATCCTTTAAGAATCTCCATTTTTTTCAGAAGAGGCAGCGTCGGCTCTGTTTGTTTGCATTCTCTGTCGAACTAGACTAAAAGCAGGTAGTCAACGAGAGTGTGATCTCGTTATCTACGTCAATGAATGAGACTATAGGTATACTACTGTAACTACTTAATTGTCATTATAACATAACCATCACTATAGGCCTTCAACAAGTAGGAATCTAACCTACAATGTCACCTTTTTGAAAAGCCGAAATCACTGTACTGTCGTCATTCGCAAAAGGTAGCATCATGATATCTTCTTTGACGATGCGGGTAGACTACCTTCACTTTTTATTGAGCAAACAGAGTTTGGTAGTCGGACCGATAACTAACTGTTAGAAAGGAATAGACAGAAGAAAGTGTTAGAGAGGAAAAAGCAAGTTTCAGAGTAGGCCGAACCTCAGTTGTCCGATGATTGGGTGGGACCGCTTGCCTTCTTCTTTTTTGAATTGCCCTCTCAAACTCGGTTGAGCACAACTTTTTTGCCTTTCTTGAGACTGGACTTTTCTGCCCCGGCTCACTAATTTTCTGGACACGAAAGTTTCTCTTTGTGGGAGAACTAGTACTTTCCCTTTGGGACAGGATTCCACGGCTCTATCATTTTCATGAGAGCCCCTCTATGCGGTATACTTTTGTTTTGCTTCGATTTCCACTCTTTGTCCCACTGACTGTGCTCGGACTGCTGGAGCCGAAACTGGTTGGTGCTTTGCCCAGGATTCTAAGTTAGCTGCTTTTTTTAGCACAGGAGGGAATGTGATGCAAGTCTGACACTCATATTGGAAGGGACTTAACTCCGCAACAACTTAGGAGTAGGGGCTTACGGTCCACGCATTAAAGCACTTATCTTTGGTCTGAAAAAACGACTCTTTTAAGACCGATTTGATAAGATTACAAATATCTCTGCTCTTTTCATCTTGTATGCTTCAAAACTTAAAGACCCTCAATCGTAGGTTTCGCTGCCCAGAGACAATCTCACTTTTTTCTTCCCCATCCAACAATAAAGAGAAGAGCAAGGAGTAGTCCCAGTGGGGCAACCAGCCAGGTTTTTATAAGGATCTAGGGTTTTCATTGACCATCGATCAGAAAGCGGTCAAAGTCAGGTCAGACCGAGCAGGTTGAGCAGCAGGAGGAGAATCGGTCTAATCTAAGGTAAACCACAGTCGGAGTCATAAGGAAAATACCAGTTGGACAGGAAGGACCCACCGGTAAAGCTATTGGCTAAGGCCCGTCTTCTTTTCTTGCTTGAATTCTATCCTGAAAGTCAGTCAAAGTCTTTGGCACTTGACCATGCTTCCTCGGAAAAATAGAAAGAATTGGCTGAGTAGGCTTGTCTCGGATGAGCATAGTTCGAATAGCTCGTAATAAGGGTAAAGCACACTTCCTTAAAGCACTTCCAGTAAACTAAGGAATACCCGCTCGGGCCCTCATAATCGTCGTAGGGTTCCCTTCGCTCCACTAGCCTTGAGTGACGGACGGAAGTAACAGAGGAGAAGAGGAGAGGACGAGAGGGAAGGCTTGCTTGGGAGCTGGCTTTCGAGCGAAGGAAGAGACCAGAAGAGATTAGTAACAAGAGAAGATTGGTAACCTCTTTCCTGTTGTACCGGTCTACTAGTGGAGCTAACCAGAGAGCCGCTTACTTCCTTGTGTGCCAGTTCATCAAAGTAGAATGACAAAGCCAGGAAACAAGAGCTAACCGAAAAACTCCTACTCCTATTCTGAGTCCTCCCATTAAGAGTACGAAAGGTAAAAAGCAAGGTATTGCAGAGCCTCAGCTCCTACACCTGCTGCTATTCTTAACAAGAGACGACTTTCTGTTGCCTTTGCTTACTTGCTTTCCTGTTTTCTAGCTTGCTATTGCTATTACCAGTACCAGCTTGCTTTCCCGATTGAAGTTACGGGACCGGTTGTTCCTGAAGGCCTAAGACGAGTATGGGTTAGGGAAAAACGGGATGAGGGGTCCGTTTTCTGGGTCTTCCTTGTGTGGCCCGCCTATGGTAGTATGGCGGAGAGACTTTCTCCATAGCCGCAGAGCTTGACAGATAGTTCGTACGATAAAGAGCTAAACGTACTATATGAGCAGAGCACCATTGGTTGATCGACGATCTATTATATCGGATCATCGATACTTTCCTATACTATATGAAAAAATCGATCTTATCTTGTTTACGAGTGGATGACATCATAAGATAGGATCCGTTTGAATGATCCCTATATGTATTATGTATGATTTTTATGCTAGTTGACGAGCTTGACGAATCCGAGCGAGCGAAGGCACTGAGCGAGACAAGCAAGCGAGCTTAACTTAATCATATTAAACCTGCTGTAAAAAACAAAAAGAATATAGCCAGATAATCATAATTCATAAGAATGAGAAGAATCCATATCTTCATATGCATACGCTGGAGAGTAATCAACATCAGAATTGGGAAAGGAAGCAACGGACCAAGCACATGTCTCGATCTGTTCTACGAAAGACCTCTATGCTACTCGCCAGCAAGATCGAGACTTTTTTTCCACTTCGAATGAGCCGCCCGAGGCCTTAATTAAGGCTTTCTTTCCTAGATGGAGAGAATCCGCAAGTAGGAATAAGAGCATTGGGGAGAGGCCTATCTGCAGTTGTCGACTGTGAACGAATGGTTTTATGTGAAGAAGAGGTGGTAACTATTATAAAGAATCAGATCCCGTTACAGTTAGGAAAGCAAGTGCCATCCGAGAGTCTTCTTCGTCTTCTGCGGGAACTGTTATCTCTAAAGATAGTGAAGTGAGCCGAGGAGAGGAAGCATCCTGTTCACCAATCCGATCTTGTTTCAGAAGCTGGTAGAGAGTAGAGAATAGAATAGGCTGTGATGCCAGAAGAAGGGGAGAGAGTTGAGTTAGATCCGAAGCCTTTTCTTCTGTTGGAGGAAGATCCGCAGAAGAGAGAATTGCTTTTGTTGAAGAAGCTTAAATAAAATAAGCTCTTGCTCACTTCATCCCTCTCCTTTCAGTCGAGTCACTACGTCCCTTTCAGGTGCAGATGAATATGCTGTTTAGCTTGGGACTAGGGCTTGTGATCCTTCTCTTAACGGTAGAACAAAAATGACAAAGGAGCTCTCCTAAGCAAGCTGCGGAGTCGTAGACCATTGCTTTAAAGACGGGATGGGATCTTTCCTTCTGATCCTAAGCTGTGAACTCATGGTCAAATGGCTTCCGAGGTGGGCTTTCCCTTCTCTATGGTAGCATGGTCTTATCCTAGGGTTTCTCTTGGTGGAGTAAGGGCTTAAGAGTAGGGGTAAAGGCATGCCTTAAGACAGCTCGTGACCCAGGGTGGGCGCATTAGACTGAATTAGTGTTTGTTTTGGCATTTGTAGCAGGAGAATAGGAAGAATTGAATGACAAAGCGATATTATCTTATTAGATTCTAATAGAAAAGCGGACTAGGAGCGGAAGGCGAAAGGGAATTTCTTTAGTTAGGAAGGAAAGCAAGTGACATCTGAAAGTCTTCTTCGTCTTCTGCTCTCGCTGTTCTCAAAGTAGCGAAGTGACCAGAGGGAGAAGCTCTGATTCCTCTTGTTGAATCGACTCTTCACAACGTATCGTATTACTAAAAAGCACTCAAATACGTTGTATGTAAGGGCGAGAGGGTATCAAAGAGACAATCACTGTTTACTAGCAAGCATTGAAAGCAGATGCCAGAATGACTCTTTGAACTGAACGACGTAATAAAGGAACTAGCTGCCATCAAGACTGAAGGAGATGAGGATCAAAGAAAATCGAACTAACTGTGATAAGCAAAGTGACAAGGAATGTGACCTATCTGATCTGATAGAGAGACTTCTTCGGTAGCTTAGTCAGAAAGAGACCAAAGACAGAAGTAATTTCATCATAGTTACGTTGCCCGGTCATTCGCAGTGAAATCTTCCCTTATTGTTCGCTATATCAGAGAAAGACATAGAATAGAGTAATTGACCCAACTCCCACAGGTGTAGCATCAAATTGAGGGTTCTAAAGGAGCTTTAGAATCGACCAACGTACGAGGAGCGGTAAAGGTACGGCTTCAAGCCTTAGATTGCATTAAAGTTCAGAAATGGAAAGCTGCGTCAGCTTATGACAAGAGAGTTAAGAAGAAAACATTCAGTGAGGGTGAATTGGTGTGGAAAACTGTTCTACCCATTGGAGATAAAGACAGGAGATACGGGAAATAGTCACCGAACTGGGATGGCTCTTATCTTGTTCATGCCATAGGTTCAAAAGGAGCTTCTTTCTTGGGAGATCTCGATGGGCAGATCCATATTAGATACATTAATGGAAAATATTCAAAAAAAAGAATACCAAAAAATGTGGGGGTTAGAGGAGTGAACAAATATTCTGCCATCGCCCCAACATAAGCCGATGAGATAGCAAAAGGGGTGTACATTTTGAAAGTAAATCAAACATACCATATTAAATAAAAGTAAAGCAGACAAATTTTCATCATTTCCTGAAGTGAAATCTTACATCTTTCCAACAAAATAAAAGAAATAAAAGAAAGAATGTCATAAAACATTGCTGTGTACTCTTGGAAGACTAAACCTTAGCTTATACCAAGTTTCCTTAAAGGTCTTGATTGCTGCAGTAGCCTGTTTGGCTTGAGATTCTATAGTTCCTGACGAAATCCTTCGCCTCATATTTTTGCTTCACCACTTTTGTTTCCTCAGCCAGCTGATTCAGATTATCAGATATCTCCAATTCGAACCAATATCAAGCTACTTAACCTTTAATAGATCGTCAGTCGGTCTGTCCTCCTCCTCATTATAGTCCATCTAAATAGATGTAACTTCGATACGTATAAGGGAACCCAACCTGTTCACGCGAATCAGAACAAGAAAAAAACCAATCGACACAAAGCCGAACTCCATCCAATCCAATAAGGCTTTCACAGGAAATAGAGGCCGAGTCTTGGCTCTAGTTAATGGGAAGAGTCAGAATACGAGTAGGAATAATACGAGAGCTGTAGAGAATAGAAAGCGTCTTGTCAGAGCATTTGACGCTTCTCATATAGGAGCTAGACCTGGTATGACGTAGTTATACTCTTTTTCGTTCGCTTCTTAGCTAGTCTTTACTAGAAAGCTATCAAGCCTTATCTTCCTCTATGAACTCTTACCTTCGATCGACAATAACTTTAGACTCTCTTTTTCACATATAGCTATAGGCGAATAACAAATAACGATTTTAGAAGCTGTGATAATAGTGGTCAAGAATAAGGTAAGAAGAGATTTTGATGAAAACCAACTATTCGTTGATAAATCAATAATTATCCACTTCAAACTAGACTGGTTTCATTCTTGATTTCATTTTCTTGAAAGGATCTTAGA